CCCAAAAGAGTTTTTTTATACTTGTTCCATATATGTCTGCTTTGACTCGAATGAATGTTCTGAAGAAACCTCGATTAAGTTATGTTATATATGTTATAGAATGATTCTTGCGTTTTTGCCCTTCTGCTGAGAAAGCATTCATTTCTCGGCTCATTTCTTAAAATACTTCAATTGGTACACGCAAGAAATAGGCCAATTCAGCAGCTTTTTGTTCCATTTCCCGTGGAGTAAAATTATCATCAGTACGAGTCAATGGAATGGCTCCCTGGCCTCTGATATCCATATAAAGGACACGCCGAGCATAAATACCCTCTTTAACTTCTATTCTGATGGACTGAATATCTTTTATAAAAAATCGGAGGAAGACCCGACGATTTTTTCCAGGAAATCCCCAACGAAAGATACACACTATTCCGTCTTTTCTATCAAATCGATCATAACCACTACCTACATTCCACGAAATTGTGCACCACAAATAGGAGCTAATAAAAAGACCCGCGATCCCATAGAAAGACATCACAATTCCTTGTGGAAAAAAAACTATTTGCTGAGACGGAAATAAAGATATCAAATTTCTACCAAGATAACTCGAGGTTCCAACCAACAAGAATCCTAATGAACCTAAAAAAAGGATAACAGCCCAGCAGAAATTACTTGTTTTTCGAGCCCCCGTTATAGGTTCTATCCATATATGTTCTGATCGACAACTCATACTTTATCCAGTTACTTTTTTTTATTGAGAGAATACCCCAAATGAATTTGACTTTAGTCCGTTTGTTTCCGAAGTAACCCGCATCAACTAGTACTAGTTTGATGTGAACCTTTAGGAGTAATTCATTAAATTGGTTAGATCTAAACTAATAACATACCCTTCGTATGATCTCACTAAAGATAGCCACATGCATATAGATAGACCAACTTTACAGTTCAGCCATCCGCCGATTCGGGTCTATTTGAAAATCGCTAGAATATAGTATTTTCTGGAGACATAAGAGTTTTTCGGCGGAAGCCGCTTATACCAATTTGTCTAAATGGATATCTGTGTTATGATACAAGCGTCAATTTTGAAAAAAAAAATAGATGAGAGTTTGTGCCATCGGCTCTAAACAATCTTGTTTTTTTGAACATGAAGAAATAAAGAAGCCATTGCGATTGCCGGAAATACTAGGCCTACTAAAGGGACCAAAACAGAGGGAAAGTTAAGAGTTGTCATAGAATGGGTACCTCGATTTACTATTTGTACCTGTTATTTTTATTTAGATTTTATATTTATAATATAAAGATATCTTATTATATATAAAGAATAAAGATATCTTATTATAATTTGATAATTCTAAATTGGAATTATTATTACTTTTTACTTTACTTAATATCTATTCTATTAAGTATAGATATAAGTATATATCTAAGTGAGTATATAATGTAGTTTTTCATTTCATCTTTCTACATGAAAGATTTGAAAGGATATGGATAAAGATTTGAAAGGATATGGATGCGATATTATTTTATTTATTTTTTGCTCTTGTCTTCAAATTTCATTTACTAAGCACTTAAAAAGAAATTAGATTCTATTTATATTGAAGGGTTTGTTAGAATGCCATCCAGCAGGGATTCTTAGTAAAAATAAGATTATCGTAAGATATAGAAAGATAAAAAATTCTCTATTTTCTATATTTTATAGATTAGATTTTAATTTAATTATATATGACGAGAAGAAGATATTTTTTATTTGCCTAATTTCACGAAAATAAGAATTTCATCTTTTATCTTGTTGATAGAGGCTTCTTGATCAATAATCAGAAATATAGAAAAAAGAGGCAGATTTTCTATTTTCTGTGACTTTTGATTCTTTGATACAATTAGATCTTATGTCAACAAAGACAACCCTATTCGTCTAATTTTGATTCAAAGGAAAGAAAGTGTGGAGTTGAAATAACTCACTCAGAACGCTTTTTAAAGGATTACGTGGTACGATTAGATCGAATAAGCCCTTCTGGAATAAATACTCAGACGCTTGTGAACCGTCGGGTACTGTTTTATTCAATGTTTGTTCAATTACTCTTTTACCCGCAAAGGCAATGTAGGCATTGGGTTCGGCAATAATGATATCCCCCAACATACCAAAACTAGCTGTCACTCCACCGGTAGTAGGAGATGTAAGGATTGGTACATAGAATAACTTTTTATTTGATTGATAATCATATAAAGCAGAAGATATTTTAGCCATTTGCATCAAGCTCAAACTTCCTTCTTGCATGCGTGCCCCTCCAGAAGCACACACTATAATAAGAGGTAGAAATTCTTTAGTAGCGTATTCAATCAAACGGGTAATTTTCTCCCCCACTACGGATCCCATACTACCCCCCATAAACTGAAAATCCATAACCGCAATTGATACGGTAATACCGTTTAGTTGCCCTATGCCTGTTTGAACAGCCTCGGTTAATCCTGTTTTTCTTTGATAAGAATCGATACGCTTTTTATAAGGCTCCTCCTCCGA